CCCATTTCTTTTTCTTATTAAATTAATCGATCAACTTATTACTTGCTATTGAAGATTTCTTTTGGACTCGAAAATTTTCGAAAAAAAAAATTCGACATATTTTATTTATTATTATATTATTATGATTATGAGAATCAATCTTACTGCTTCTGGTCTTAGAGTTTCCATTATTATGAAAATCCATCCTACTGCTTCTGGTCCTGAAGTTTCCGCACTTGAAAAAACGAACCTAGGGCATATCGCTCAAATCATTGGCCCAGTGCTAGATGTAGCTTTTCCTCCGGGGAAGATGCCTAATATTTACAACGCTTTGGTAATTAAGGGTCGAGATAGTATCGGCCAACAAAGTAATGTAACTTGTGAAGTACAGCAATTATTAGGAAATAATCGAGTTCGAGCTGTAGCTATGAGTGCTACAGAGGGGTTAACGCGAGGAATGGAAGTGATTGACACAGGAGCTCCTCTAAGTGTTCCAGTCGGCGGGGCAACTCTAGGCCGAATTTTCAATGTGCTTGGAGAACCCATTGACGAATTAGGTCCTGTAGATACTCGCACAACATCCCCTATTCATAGATCTGCGCCTGCCTTTATACAGTTAAATACAAAATTTTCTATTTTTGAAACAGGAATTAAAGTCGTAGATCTTTTAGCCCCTTACCGCCGTGGAGGAAAAATCGGGCTTTTCGGAGGAGCTGGGGTAGGTAAAACAGTACTCATTATGGAATTAATCAACAATATTGCGAAAGCTCATGGGGGTGTATCCGTATTTGGCGGAGTAGGTGAACGTACTCGTGAAGGAAATGATCTTTACATGGAAATGAAAGAATCTGGAGTAATTAATGAAAAAAATATTACAGAATCAAAAGTTGCCCTAGTCTATGGTCAGATGAATGAACCGCCGGGAGCTCGTATGAGAGTTGGTTTGACCGCCTTATCTATGGCGGAATATTTCCGAGATGTTAATAAACAAGACGTACTTCTATTTATCGACAATATCTTCCGTTTCGTCCAAGCAGGGTCTGAAGTATCCGCCTTATTGGGTAGAATGCCTTCTGCTGTGGGTTATCAACCCACTCTTAGTACCGAAATGGGTTCTTTACAAGAAAGAATTACTTCTACCAAAACGGGGTCTATAACTTCTATTCAAGCGGTTTATGTACCTGCGGACGATTTGACTGACCCTGCTCCTGCCACGACATTTGCACATTTAGATGCTACTACTGTATTATCAAGAGGATTGGCTGCTAAAGGTATCTATCCAGCAGTAGATCCTTTAGATTCAACGTCAACTATGCTACAACCTCAGATTGTTGGTAGCGAACATTATAAAACTGCGCAAAGCGTTAAGCAAACTTTACAACGTTACAAAGAACTTCAGGACATTATAGCTATCCTTGGGTTGGATGAATTATCCGAAGAGGATCGCTTAACTGTAGCAAGAGCACGAAAAATTGAGCGTTTCTTATCACAACCCTTTTTCGTAGCCGAAGTCTTTACCGGTTCTCCGGGAAAATATGTCGGTTTAGCAGAAACAATTAGAGGGTTTCAATTGATCCTTTCCGGAGAATTAGATAGTCTTCCCGAGCAGGCCTTTTATTTAGTAGGTAATATTGATGAAGCTACTGCGAAGGCTATGAACTTAGAAATGGAGAACAACTTAAAGAAATGATCTTAAATCTTTGTGTACTGACCCCGAATCGAATTGTTTGGGATTCAGAAGTGAAAGAAATCATTTTATCCACAAATAGTGGGCAAATTGGCATATTACCAAATCACACGCCTATTGCCACAGCCGTCGATATCGGTATTTTGAGAATACGCCTTAACGACCAATGGTTAAAGATAGCTCTGATGGGGGGTTGTGCTAGAATAGGCAATAATGAGATCACTGTTTTAGTAAATGATGCGGAGAAGGGTAGTGACATTGATCCACAAGAAGCTCAGCAAACTCTTGAAATAGCAAAAGCTAGCTTGAGAAAAGCTGAGGGCAAGAGACAAATAATTGAGGCAAATCTAGCTCTCAGACGAGCTAGGGCACGAGTAGAGGCCATCAACGCGATTTCGTAACTATAACTAATTAGCGGAGAATCAAAAGAACTTCCGTATATACGGAAGTTCTTTTGATTCTCCGCTAATTGAATAGAATCATAATATAGAATCCGATTTTAATACAACGGAAATTTTCAATTTTTTCAATTCAAAAATGAAATAGAGAAATAAAATGGAAAAGATAAAAAATCAATAAAAAGAAAATAATATGAATAGAAAAACTTATTAAATACTATGGATTTAAATACTATGGATTCTGATATAGAATAAGTTCTACCTACTATTGGATTTGAACCAATGACTCCTGCCGTATGAAAGCAACACTCTAACCACTGAGTTAAGTAGGTCATTTATCATCATATATCATCATAAAGAGAACGAAACGTAACTTGTCACGTCGATGGATTATAAAGGGAATCTTTTTTATGTGCAATACCGACCCAGTAACTCA